AATTATTTCTTGACCTACAGGTTTATAAAAAATAGAAATATTTATACTATGATCATATACAAGTGTATATATATACTCCTGAAAAAAAATTGGGAATATTAAGTTCCATTTTTTATTATTATTTTTTTCTGTTTGAAATTTATTCATTTTAATTTTTAATTTATATATAAAAAAAAATTATTGAACATTTATTTAATTTAAAAATTAAAATACATAGCATTGAATTATCAACTATAACAAATATAAAATATGTGGATATAATATAAAAAAAGTAATTTAATTAACTAAAAAAAACATTTAAATACAAATTTTTTTTATACACCTATAAATATAAAATTATACTTAATCAATATTCTGTTGTGAATACAAAATAATATATATATAAATATATAAAAAAAAATTAAAACATAATTTTGTATTTAATATTGATTTAATTATTAAACTTAATAAAGGTTATAAAATATTTTTGTTTATGATATAAACAATCTGGGACGGAAGGATTTGAACCCACAAATAACAGGGCCAAACTCTGTTGCCTTACCATTTGGCCACATCCCATTTCTATTCAACATTTATAAAAATAATTATAATACAAATAATACTATTTAAAATTTTTTACAAAATAAAAAATTTTATCTTATCTATTCCCTATTATTTTTTATTCATGAATAAAAAATAATATTTAAGGATTTATTAATATATTATTAATATAGCTATTATAATTATAGCGTCCTTCACAAATTGCGAATACTAATTTGTTAATAACAAATCGAATTGAGGATATAGCATCATTATTTGCAGGAATAAAAATATTTGTAATATCTGGATCACAGTTTGTATCAATTAAACAAATTGTTGGAATTCCCAAAATTACACATTCCCTAAGAGCCATATATTCTTTTTGTTGATCAACAATAATTACAATATCAGGTAAACCCGTCATATATTTTATGCCCCCCAGATATTTTTTTAAATTATATAATTTTTTCTTAAATATTACTACATCTCTTTTTGTAAGCTTATTTAATTTACCCATCCTTTGTTCTATTCTTAAGTCTCTAAACCTATGAAGTCTCCTTTCTGTAGTGGACCAATTTGTTAACATACCACCAAGCCATTTTTTGTTAATATAACAGCATCTAGCCTTTATTGCAGCTGATGCTACTAAACCCGCAGTTTTATTTTTTGTACCAACAATTAAAAAAGTTTTTCCCATACTCCCCGCATCAAAAACTAAATTACAGGCCTCGGACAAAAAACGAGCAGTTCTGGTAAGATTTATAATATAAATACCTTTATGGTATACAGAGATATAAGTATTCATTTTTTTGTCCCATTTTCTAACACCATGACCAAAATGAACTCCTGCTTTCATCATCTCAAATAAGTTTATATTCCAATATCTTTTTGTCATTTTATTCATAACCCTTTTTAAAAGTATTTAAAAATAAATAATAATTGTTCTAACAGAATCTTGTATCAACCCTTTTTTATTTTTTTTAATAAAATTTAGTGATCTTGATAATTTATAATAAAATATAGTACCAAATTATAATATAATAATATAAATAAATATATAATATATATATAATATATATAAGGGTTATATTTTGAATATAACTTTGGCGACGTGGCCAAGAGGTAAGGCAAAGGACTGCAAATCCTTTATCCCCAGTTCAAATCTGGGTGTCGCTTGATTAACAAAATAATTTATATAATATATATTGGGGATTAACAGGACTCAAACCCATAGCTCTATGATAACCACAATTTCACATTTATGAATAAAATAAACATATATTATTACCTTTTTTTTTTTTAATTATCGTTATATGGGTATACTTTTTTAGGTCGAGCTGGATTTGAACCAGCGTAAGAGACATATCGTCAACGAATTTACAGTTCGCCCCCATTAACCACTCGGGCATCAACCCATAAAAAATTAGTATCCTTATTGATACTAATTTTTTTGTAGTATTATATATTTCTCCTTAATATACCCCTAGGGGAAGTCGAATCCCCGCTGACTTTTTGAAAAAAAGATGTCCTGAACCACTAGACGATAGGGGCATAGTATCTTACCAATCATTATCATACTATATTATAAATTATTTATAATTGAGTGGTCAAATTTTTGTTTGACAAGGACGGGTTTGACATCCACACACACATTGAAAAACAAAAATTGCGGATACAGGATTTGAACCCATGACCTCAAGATTATGAGCCTTGTGAGCTACCAGACTGCTCTATTCCGCGCTAAAAAAAAAATTAATAGTTGAAGAGATATTGTGTATGCCATTATTATATTATATCCATATTTATATCCTTACCAACTTGATCTTGTTACACCTGGCAACAAACATGCATAAAACATTTCTAAAAGTATATGTCTAGATAGTCCGAAATCACGATAATTAGCTCTGGATCTTCCTGTTAAAAAACAACGACGATGAAAACGTATGGATGAACTATTACGCGGTAAAGATTGCAATTTTATATGAATTTTCCATTTTTCATTCAAGGAAGGAACTATTCTTATTTTTTTTTTTAATAATTTACGAATAAAAAAATATTTTTGTTGTAGTTTATATCTTTTTTTATCCCTCTGAATCAAACTTTTTCTTGCCATAATTTTTATTTCCTATTATTGTAAATGATATATTAGATATAATTTTTTTTATATCTAATAAAATATAAAATAAGATTGTAACTTTTATATAATTTTATAATGCATAAAATTAATAAATTTTTTTTAGTATATGATTTAATAGATTATTTTTTATTGAATAGTTGTATTATAATCTTTTATTATAAAAAATAAAAATAGTTGCATGTGTAACAACACAAACTATAATAAATTAATAAATTCAATGATCTTGTATAATACGTGAATAACAAAAGTTGTATATCTATTATCTATATCATAATATCATAGTAAATATATAAATATATATATATATACATATACTGAGTTTAGTTAAAGATTATATAATTATACATGTAATGATGTTGTTATAATTTTTAAATAGTTATACATTAGACATGTATCTCTGTATTATAAATAATAATAAATAAATAAATTTCAATAGCTATTTTATAAAATCTTATTTATAAATTTATAATATATTATTCTCAGATTTGACGCGAATAATATTCTACAATTAATAACTCACTAATTTTTAAACCAATGCATTTACTATTTATTATTTTATTTATTAATCCTTTATATTGGTATGGATTAATAGTAAAATTATTTGAGAATTTATCATATGAAAATAATTCAATATAATTTTTAATAAGAATTTTAGATTTTTTTTTTTTTATTATGCTAATAATATCTTTAGTATTACAATGATAACTTGGTATATCTACCATACCTCCATTAACTAAAATGTGTCTATGATTAATTAATTGTCTAGCTCCAGGAATAGTTGAAGACATACCCAATCGAAAAAGAATATTATCTAAACGCATTTCAAGTAATTGTAGTAAAATTTGACTTGTTGATCCTTTAGTTTTTACAGCAATATGCATATATCTAAATAATTGCCGTTCTGTTAGACCATAATGAAACCGCAATTTTTGTTTTTCTTCTAAACGAATACTATATTGTGATTTTTTATTAGAATAAAATTTATTTTTAATATCATTTTGAATTTTTTTTTTTTTATTATAAAGCCCCGGTAAATTTCCTAAACGGCGAATTTTTTTTAAACGAGGCCCTAGATAACGAGACATAAAATATAAACTCCTTTTTTTATTATTAAATTTCAATAAAATAAAGTTAAATAAACTAATAAATGTACTGAAGTACTCGAATTTTATCAATATAAAAATTGAACTGGTATTTTTTTTAAGTATACATTTTATACGAGTTTATATTTATATAAATAAAAAATAAGGTATATTATTATGCATACACAAATTAATTTTAGTCATTTTATAATTAAAAAACATTTATACATATGTAAATAAAAAATACTTAACCTAGCATAGAAGCATAACCCTTACCTTTTATATTTTAACATATAAACAATATTACTATTATTACATATATTACATAGAATGCATTCCTGATTCTTTTATTTTATATTTTATTCTAATGTGTGACAGGTACTTTTTGTGTTTTTTGTATTAAGAAAAATTTATAAATAACTTTATAAAGGTTTTTTTATAATAAATACTCTATTTTTATTTTACTTTTTACACAATTCAAAGTTAAATTTTTTTTTTAATAAAAGGATATCCATAATATACTTAAAGTTCTTTGAAACGTTATAAAATTTATTAAATTCTTTGTGACATTTCATATAATCCAATCCATTGTGTGAATTATTAATTTATGAGTTATAAGGAAAAGGATCACAAATAGAGACTTTAGTAAGTACAAAAAGTATTTATGTTTAACATTTAACATATTTTCATAAATCTTTTTAAATAATAATTTAAATAATAATTATTAGTATTGAATGACTATTCATTTTATTGTATTTTTATCAAATGGTAAGTTGGTAAACACTATAAAAATGGTTGTTTAAAAAAATTAAAAGAAAGTTATAGAATAAATAAATTAATGAATAGTCTTAGAGATACTAATGAGAACAAAAATAATGAAATAGAAAAAAATATACTTAATTTTAGTGATAATGAAATTTATATTAATTTTTCATTTAAAATGAGAGATATTTTTAATTTAATCTATGATAATACTTTTTTAGAAATGGATAATAATGGTAATAATTATTATATTTATTTTGATATTGAAAAAAAAAAAATTGAAATTAATAGTACTTTTTTTTTAATAAGTGAATTAGATTGTTATTTAAATAATATGTCTAAAACTAAGAATAACACTAATTTAAATTATAATTACATAAACGATACTCAATATAGTTATAATAATCATATTAATAATTGTATTGATAATTTTCTTTGTTTTGAAATAGATAATTATAGTTACATTTCAATATATACCAATAATTATAGCAATAGTTATATTTATAATTGTATTTGTACTAAAATTATAAACAGCGATGGAATTAGTATAAAAAATACTTATAATGATAGTTATTTTAGTTATTTAAATATAAATGGTGATAATGATGATAATAGTAGTAATTTTGATATAACTAAAAACTATAGCCATTTATGGATTCAATGTGAAAATTGTTATGGATTAAATTATAAAAAATTTTTTAAGTTAAAAATTAATATTTGTGAACAGTGTGGATATCATTTAAAAATGAGTAGTTCAGATAGAATAGAACTTTTAATTGATCAGGACACTTGGAAACCCATAGATGAAAATATGGTTTCTATGGATCCAATAGAATTTAATTCAGAAGAAGAACCTTATCTAGATCATATTTTGTATAATAAAAAAAAAACAGGTTTGAATGAAGCTGTTGAAACAGGCATAGGACAGTTAAATGGTATTACTATAGCAATGGCAGTTATGGATTTTCAGTTCATGGGTGGCAGCATGGGTTCTATAGTAGGAGAAAAAATTACCCGTTTAATTGAGTTTGCTACTAATCAATCTTTACCTATTATTATTATATGTGCTTCTGGGGGAGCACGTATGCAAGAAGGAAGTTTGAGCTTGATGCAAATGGCTAAGATATCCTCTGCTTCATATGATTATCAATCAAATAAAAAGTTATTCTATATAACAATCCTTACTTCCCCTACAACCGGAGGGGTAACTGCTAGTTTTGGTATGTTAGGAGATGTAATTATTGCTGAACCTAATGCTTACATTGCATTTGCGGGTAAAAGGGTAATTGAAGAAACATTAAATACGACGGTACCCGATGGTTCACAAGAATCAGAATATTTATTTGATAAGGGCTTATTTGATTCAATTGTGCCACGTAATCTTTTAAAAAGTATACTAAGTGAATTATTAAAATTACATGGTTTTTTACTTTGAACCAAAATTAACAAATTTAAATATAGCACTATTTATTTTATTTCAACAGTAACATTAAAAAAAAAAAAGATAAATTTTATTTGTTATTTACAAGATTTTATCATTTTTTTTCAATATTATTTGCAACTACATATTTACAATTTAGATACAGTAATGATTTAAACTTTTTATTTTTTAATGGATATTACACTTTTTTAGTAGCAAAATTATAATTTTTTTTTATTAAGTTATTCAAAATAAAATAAATTGAATTTAGCTCTATAGTATTTAAACCCACGACATTAGGTTTTGGGTATACGTTTTACACAAAATTTAACTAAAAACCACTTTTTTTATGTATAACAACAAATATTACATATATATATATATATTAATTATTTTTTATTTATATTATTTTAATTATATTTAGAATATATTTAAATTATTAACAATAAAAAATAATGAATAAATTAAAACAAACTTTTACTAATACTAAATCTAAACGAGCTTTTAATAAATACTTAAAATTTTTTAATCAGATCGATTATAAAAACATAATTTTCATTAATCAATTTATTAGTAAACAAGGAAAAATATTATCAAGACGAGTAAATAGACTAACTTTGAAACATCAAAGATTAATTACTATTGCTGTAAAACAAGCTCGTATTTTATCTTTATTACCTTTTATTAATAATTATTAATAATGTTAAAAAATTATATTTGATCTCTATAATTCTTTAAAAAAATATTAATGGAAAATAATAATATAATAAATTTTATAATATTTTTATTTTATAATTATATTCAAAATCATGTTAAAACAATTATTATTTGATATAGCTATTTGTACAAGTATTTTACGATTAAGAAACAATTTTTTTATATACATATTGTATACAAAAAAATTATAACTTAAGAATATCATGCTTTGATTAATTTTGTAAAAGTGAGATATTGCATTTATTCTAGTGATCCACAGCCGACGAAAATATTTTTTTTTTTTACTGCTATCTTGATGATAAAAAACTAAAGCTTTACTTTTTTGCTGAATAGTTGTTTGATTAATTCTTGAATAAGTCTTTATATTTATAAAGGTTGATGTAAATAAACACATTTTTTTGGCATCTCATAGTTTTTAATATTCACGTATAATTTTAATCATTGAGTCAAATTAAACTTTAAGAAATAAATAATTAATTTTTTTTTTTTACAATTGATTAAATGATTAAAAACAAAACGGATTGTTCCAATAATATATATATATATAATTCCAATGGCTTTTGCTACTATAACTTTCCAAACCACAATAAAATATTATATGGGGATACCTCGTTTTATAGTTATTTATTAAACGGCTAGATCCTCTCTATACACCGGAGTTAACTTTTTTTTTAATCAAATAAAATATTATTATTAACTTGTATACATAGTTAATATTTTTTACTCTATTTATTCAATTTATCCATTAAAAATAATAAGTCTTTTCACAATTAATAATAAGAGTTATATATACAGTAACGGTATTTAATTATAAAAGTTTGTTATGTAACTGATCTTGTGAGTCCTTTTTCAAGAATTAAAAAAAAATGTAATCTTTTCTTATAATAATATTATTTTCTCCGCTTAATGAATAATTATTTACTACCAATGGAGAATCACTTTTTCTATAATTCATATGTAATTGAGTGGGTTTATACCAATATAAACTAAAATTTTTATAACCAGTATAGATTAGGCATATAATTCATTTTTAAGTAAAAAAAAAAAATCTCTTTTACAATATATTTATTGTTAATGATCATTAATACTATAAAAATTATTTTATTTATTAAAGCTCATGATTTTAACGAGTCACACATACACCCTAGTACATGTTCCTCTGCGCTGAGGACACCCTTTAAGAGCTGAAATTTTTTTTACATTTTTTATTGACTTTCTTGTATTTCTAATAAGTTGTTTAATAGTTGGCATATAGCAATATATATATATATATATGTATAGTATATATAAATAAAAAATTAAAATTAATTGGTTTAGATCCATCTTAACCTTATATTTGATCATTAAATTATTTATTTTTTCTATATAATTTTATATATTTATAAAAAAAAATTAAATTACTAATAATTTAATTTTCAATCGCTACAAGATCAACAATACCATAAGCTTTTGCTTCTAATGCTGACATAAAAACATCTCTTTCCATATCTTCAGATACAAGTGATAAGGGATTCCCCGTTCTTTTTGCATAAACTTTTGTAAGTGTTTCGCGAAGTTTGAGTAATTCTTCTGCTTCCAGGATGAATTCCCCCGTTTTTGCTTCATAAAAAGAACTATAAGGTTGGTGAATCATAACCCTGATAGAAATAATATATATATATATATGTATATAATAACTGTACAAGCATTTTTTTCATTGCATACAGCTTACAATGTAATTTAGTTTTTTCTTATAAAAAAAATATAATTTATTTAATAATGATCCATTTACCAACCTTTTTTTATAGTAACAACAAAATACTATGATGGTTCTGTTGCTATATATATATTGATATTTAATTTAGTTCATCTGTAATTTAAATTTAGCAATCCCAAAATTTATTTTTTAAAATATACTTTTTTTTTTATTTAATAAAAAAAATTTGTGATGCTAAATCAAAAATAATATTTATATCATACTACTATTTTAATATAAAATCGTATTTTATAAAAAACCATAAAGATTTGTTTATATCAAATTCTAAGTGCCATGCTATTATTACTTATTATTTTTTATTTTATTGTACTCCTATTTTATATTATTATTATTAAAATTAATATTGCGAAGGCATAGTTTTTTTTTTAAAAAAAAAAACATACATCGGCGCCAAGCATTAGGGAATGCTAAACGTTTGGTAATTTCTCCTCCAACTAGAATTAAGGATCCCATAGAAGCAGCTAATCCTATGCATATTGTATGTACATCTTGTGGCACAAATTGAATAATATCATAAAGAGATATTCCTGGAATTACCCATCCACCAGGAGAGTTTATAAACAAATAAAGATCTTTAGTATTATCTTCTATAGTGAGATATACTATGAGACCAACAAGTTGATTTGAGATCTCACTATCAATTTCTTGTCCCAGAAAAAGTATTCTCTCTCGATAAAGTCTATTGATTAGGAAAAAGTATCCTTATAAACTGTATATGCATCTTTGGATGCATACGGTTCAAAAAAATATTAAAAAAAAAATCAATGTGTATATTAATTTATATTTTATATTTTTTTTACAAAGTTTTTAATTTGTAATAAATAGTTAGTTTTTTAAGCTCTCATTGATGCATTATTTATTGGGATTTGGACCCCAATGTATTCTCTTGTTCTTGAATAAGTCTTTTAAATTATTTTAGGTTGTTTGTGTTCTACCCCGGGTAAAAATATATATATTAATTAAAAGTTGCATTTGCATATATAGAGCAAATAATACAAATAATATTAATACCACTTATACCACTTAACTTTTTTTTTATTATCATTTATATAATATATATTTTAAAGTATAATAAAATATAAGATATAAATAGCGTTGTATATATATATATTTTGTATTTTCTGAACGGGGCCTAAATACTTTTTATTTATTTATTAGTTTAAATTAACCATAAATTCATATAATCAATAATATTAAATTATGTTTCGCGCTCTAAATGATTTATAGCTTAATAACTATTTTTTGCGAAGTAAAGAATTTCTCAATTAGGAGAGATAATGGTTTTAATTCCATATAACTTAATATATCTGACAAGTCGCACTATATGTCAACCCAAACTGCATCCTCCTCTCCAGGACTCCTAAAAGGCACTTTTGGAATACCAACAGGCATTTTTTTTTTAATTAAGTAATAGTAATATACTTAACTTTAATATAGAAACGTATTAACAAAAATGTTATAAGTGTATAAGTGAAAGTAATAATAATATGTTTATACTCATGGAATCCTTATTTTTTTTATACACGTCTTTTTTTAGGGGGTCGACACCCATTATGTGACATAGGTGTTACATCCCGTACAAAACTTAAGAGTATACCGCTTCTATGAAGTGCTCGTAATGTTACATCTCTTCCTAGACCAGATCCTTTTATCATAACCCCTACTTGTTGTATATCCTGATGGATTATTGTATGAATAGCATTAAAAATAGCTGTTTGTGTAGCATAAGGTGTTCCTCTTCTTGAACCTTTTAATCTGGAAGTTCCCCCCGAACACCAGTAAATTACTTGTCCATGTACATCTGTAACAGTTACAATAGTATTGTTGAAACTTGTTTGAACATGAATAATGCTTTTTAATAATATTATACACTTATTTTTATGTGGATCAATATATTTATTATTTCTTAAATCAATTCTTGGTATGGGTTTTGACATATTTTATCATTTTATATTATAAATTATATAGAAATTAAATATAATGTAAAAAAATACATAAATATACATTTTATGTTAAATTATGTCAAAACATATTTTTTGTATGTATTATACATGTATCTCTTTCTTATTTTTTAGTTATAAAAATCACTTTTGTCTATGTTTATGTTTTTTGTTGGAACAAATCACTATAATATGTCCTTTCCTACGTATTAAGATACATTTTTCACAAATTTTACGTACAGAAGTTTTTATTTTCATATTTTTCATTCCTTATTTTAAATTTTAATTTTAATGTATTCTTTGATAAATAAATAAATTAATTAATCTTTTTTATAAAGTCTAAAAATTATACGTCCTTTGGACGAATCATAACGACTTATTTCAACTTTTACCCTATCTCCTGGTAGTATACGTATAAAATTGCGTCGTATCTTTCCTGAAATATAACCCAAAATTATATATTTATTATCTACCCGAACACGAAACATTCCATTAGAAAGTGATTCAGTAATTAAACCCTCATAAATAATTTTTTTTTCTTTCATTCTGGATAATCTATTCAAATATTAATTAATGGAGTAAAAATTATATAAATAATTTTTTTTTAATACAAATAAATAAATTTATATTATCATATATAACATAAAATTTCTCCCCCTATTTTTTTTATTCTAGCTTTTTTATCTGTCATTATACCCTTAGAAGTAGAAATGATTAAAATTCCCATGCCTCCTAAAATCTTAGGAATTTTTTTATAATTTGAATAAATTCGTAATCCGGGTCGACTTATACGTTTTAAAATAATTTTTTTTTTATATATTATTTTACTAGTATTTTTACGTCTTAGAGTTAAAACAAAAAAATATTTTTTACTTTCTTGGTGCTTTCGAACATTTTCAATAAAACCTTCTTGTATAAGTATTTTTACAATATTTTTAGTAATATTAGTGGATATTATTCTAATAGTTCTTTTTTTATTAATCTCAGCATTTCTTATAGAAGTTATTATATTGGAAATAGTGTCTATGCTCATAGTAAACTAAAATTTTTTTACCTCCTTATACTTATTTTGATACAATTTTTTTTTTTATTTATTTTATAATACCTCTGAAGCTAGTAAAACTATTTTAATAAAATTTAATTGTCGCAATTCTATATTAATTGCACCAAAAATTCGAGTTCCTTTTGGATTTCCTTCTTGATCAATGACAACTGCTGAATTATCATCGTATTGTATTATTATACCATTACTACGTTTGAATTCTTTACAAGTACGTACAATTACAGCTCTAATTACTTCTGATTTTTTTATAGACATATTAGGAAATACATTTTTTATCACGGCAACAATAACATCACCAATATAAGCATATTGTGGATTGCTAGCTCCTATGATTTGAATACACATTAATTTTTGTGCCCCACTATTATCTGCAACATTTAAAAGTGTTTTAGGTTTAATCATATCAACAAAATTTTTTTCTTTCTTTGGTTAATGTTAATGATTATGATAAAATTGGTTATAATAATAATTTTATAATTGTATCAGAAAGTTTTAGAGTTATTGCAGAAATACTATTCTTACAAAGAATAGAATATTTTTTTAAAGAAAAAAAAAAATTTTATAATTTACAATCTATTCATTCAATATTTTCTTTTTTAGAGGACAAATTATCACATTTAAATTATGTGTCACATATATTAATACCATATCCTATACATATAGGAATCTTGGTTCAAACTATTCAATACTGGGCACAAGATGTTTCTTTTTTACATTTATTACAATTCTTTATACGACAATATAACAATAGAAATAGTTCTATTAATTCGCATAAATTAAAATTATATATATTTTCAAAAGAAAAAAAACTATATAAATTATTATATAATTTATATATATATGAATTTGAATTTTTATTATTTTTTTTTCGTAAAAAATATTATCATTTAGTATTAACATCCTACGGAGCTTTTATTGAACGAACACATTTTTATGAAAAAATAACAAGTCTTGTAAATTTGTTTATTAATTATTTTCATAAAAATATATGGTGTTTTAGATATTTTTTTATAAATTACGTTAGATATAAAAGAAAGGCTATTTTTTGCTTAAAGGGAACATATTTTATAATTAAAAAATGGGAATTTTACTTAGTTAATTTCTGTCAATATTATTTTAAATTTTTGTCTCAATCCAATAGAGTTGAACAAAAATTATTATTAAATTATTCTTTTTATTTTCTTGGTTATTTTTTAAGTATATCAAAAAATATTTTTGAAATAATAAATAAAATACTAGAGAATTCATATATAATAGAGATAAAAACTAATAAATTTGATACTATAGTATCAATTGTTTCTATTATTCAATCATTATCTAGTGCTAAATTTTGTACTGCAGCAGGGTGCCCCATTAACAAGTCAATCTGGACTGATTTATCAGATTATGATATTATTAATCGATTTGGTAGAATATATAGAAGTATTTTTCATTATCATAGTGGAGTTTCAAAAAAGATATATTTGTATAAAGTAAAATATATACTTAAACTTTCGTGTGCTAGAACTTTGGCTTGTAAACATAAAAGTACGAGGTTTTTTTTTTTAAAAAAATCTTGTTTTCCTTTACAGCATTTACGTAGACTACGTATTTGGAATTTAGATATTATCTATATAAATAACTTTGTGAATGATTGATATAATTAGTTATACAACTTTATTTTTTATTTTGCAATAACAAATTGAGTTCTTATAGGCAATTTGCATGAAGCTATTTCAATAGCTGTTTTAGCCATAATTTCTGATACTCCTCCTATTTCATAAAGTATTCGACCAGGTTTAACAACGGATACCCAATATTTTGGGGATCCTTTACCTGAACCCATACGTGTTTCTGTAGGTTTTACTGTAATGGGTTTATCTGGAAATATACGTATCCATACTTTTCCACCACGACGTGAATATTGTGTCATTGCTTTTCGACCTGCTTCTATTTGTCTAGCTGTGATCCAAGCGGGTTCTAGTGCTTGAATAGCATATATTCCAAAACAAATATTATTGCCTTGACAAGAAATTCCCTTCATTCTTCCTCTATGTTGTTTACAAAATCTAGTTTTTTTAGGGTTATAATTGATGGTTCTTTTTTTTTTAATTCCATCTTTATTTCAGAACTGGACATGAGAGTTTTTTCTCATCCAGCTCCTCGCAAATGATGATATTATTTAATATAATAATATAAATGTGTATCAAATGAATTGGCATTCTTCTAGGTAACTAAGTTATATGTTATATATTGTACATAGGAAAAGTTGTGTGCAATAAAAATTGCAAGTACGATTTTAGGATATATTTTTTCATAAATAAAACATGCAATTTATAAAATGTAATTACATTATATATTAAGTAACAAAATGTGTATATTACTGAACGAATATTAAATATATATATATAAAGTTTCGCGAGCGAATATTGACTCTTCGTTGTTTTATTCGTAAGATCAATTAAAATTTTGGTCTTAATAAATTAATTTGTTCTGGTTGCATTTCGCTATCCTACCTAATGAATTATTAGAATTTATTCAATAGAATCCTAAGTAGTCACAGGGTTTATCGTTCCTATAGCTTCCTCATTAATGTCTAGGTTTGAATTCTATAGTGGAGCTTTCAAACAAATTTTGTTACCGAATCAATCTTATAAGTTTTTATTAACTCTAGGCTCCTTAATAATTATTATTTGTATCCATATTGAATTGATGCTTTATCACACTATTTAATTAATATTAAGAAAAAAATATAATTCATAAACCATACATGTTGGAATTTTATAGCATTATCATTGCGTTTTTTCTTCTATCCCCATCCAGGTATCTATATCCTCTTATCTTTTTTTAAAACTAACTCATAAAATTTTATGATATAAGAAAAAAATGTCAGTTGCTACAACTATATGTATATGATCACTCTATTCATATAGTGATAGTGACTTTTTTTTTAATCTTGACAATATGAAGCAATAAGTTTTTTATTAGTTTATAGAGCTAGTAAAAATTAACGAGTCACACACTAAGCATAACAATTCCATCAAATAAATGGTCAATTGAATCTTTATTTAACCCTATAGAATTATAAATTCACTAAAAAAATAAAACTATTGTATTTTTAAGTCAGAATAATTGAGGGTGGATTAGTACTCCTTTAAAAATATCCAAATTTTTATTCCTAATATTCCATAAATAGTTCTAATTGCATGGGAACAATAATCCATTTTTGCACAAATTGTTTGTAAAGGAACTCTGCCTTCTCTAATCCATTCAACACGTGCAATTTCTTTTCCTTCAATACGCCCCGCAATTTTTATTTTAATTCCTTTTGTATCCGTTTGTTCCGTTAATTCAATAGTTTTTTTCATTGCCTTTCGAAATGAAACTCTATTTTTTAATTGTAAAGCTATATATTCTGCAAGAATATTAGGGTGTCCATAAGGGCTTTTAAGTTTTGTTATAATAATGTTTAGTTTATGGTTCAAAGAATTAAATTCTTGTTGCACATTTTTTTTAAATTCTTCAATTCCTAGTGTTTGACCTTTTATTAATAAATTAGGTAAGCCAATATAGATTATGACTTGTATCAAATTTATTCTTTTTTGAATTTCTATACGTTCAATTCCTTCCAAACTCAAAGTTATTTTTATATTTTTTTTTTTTTTTATAGAATTCCTTATTTTTACATCTTCTTGTAGACCCACAGAAAAATTTTTTGGTTGTGCAAACCAAAAGGAATAATGGTTTTTGGTTGTACCAAGTCGAAACCCCAGTGGATTTATTTTTTGTCCCATATTATATTTAATATTTTATTACTATACTAATCATTAAAAAAAGAAAAATAATTTTTATTTTTCTTTTAATACTTTAATACAATTAATACAATTGTTATATGACAAGTTGGCCTCTTTATTGGATAACTACGTCCTTGAGAGCCCAAGGTTTCCATTTTTTTTTACAATAGACCCCTTCAACTTTACTAATGAATAAATTAGTTTTGCTTAACCCTATATTATGACTTGCGTTTGCTGCTGCAGAATAAACTAATATTCTTCGTGCTTTGAATACATATATGTTTAGCTAAAACTTTTACTTCTGTATCTGAAGTCGAGTTATTTTTCATAAGATTATCCCCACTAATGAATGACAAGTTGCTATTCTAACTAAAAATACAATAAAATAAAGTAGAATAGGTATTTTAATTAATTAAAATACTCAGATTAACGACTATATTTATTATCGTTTCTCACATGGCCCGCAAAAATATGAGTAGGTGTGAATTCTCCCAATTTGTGACCTACCATACGATCCGTTATATAAATAGGTAAATGTTCTTTACCATTATGAATGGCGATTGTATGACCAATCATTGTGGGTATAATGGTAGATGCCCGAGACCAAGTTACTATTATTTCTTTTTCTTCCCTTATGTTACGTTTTTCAATTTTTACCGATAAATGATTAGCTATAAAAGGATTTTTTTTTAGTGAGCGCACCACAGCTGATTACTCCTTTTTTTAGATTTTAAGATATGTTCAATATATCAATCTAAGTATGAAGGTAAGAATAAATAAAATAATGATGAATGGAAAAAATACTTTAGTTAGACTAGATAAGGGGTGGATGTAGCCAAGTGGATCAAGGCAGTGGATTGTGAATCCACCATGTGCGGGTTCAATTCCCGTCGTTCACCATTTTTTACTCCTTTCAATATCTATATTTACGGCGATTAAGAATAAAACTATCACTATATTTTTTACTTTTCCTACTTCTTCTTCCAAGCGCAGGATACCCCCAAGGGGTTGTGGGTGTTTTTCTACCTATGGGAGCTTTTCCTTCCCCACCCCCATGGGGATGGTCTACAGGGTTCATAACTACTCCTCTTACTACGGGACGCTTACCTAGCCAACACTTAGATCCGGCTTTCCCTAAACTTTTTTTGTTTATACCAACATTACCCACTTGTCCAACTGTTGCTAAGCAGTTTTTGTGTATCAAACGCACCTCTCCAGATGGTAATCTTAATGTAGCCAATTTACCCTCTTTTGCAATCAGTTTCGCTACAACACCCGCTGCTCTAGCTAATTGTGCACCCTTTCCAGGTGTGATTTCTATGTTATGTATGGCCATACCTAAGGGCATACCGGTTGAAGTAGATTCTTTTTTTATCAATAAAAACCCCTTCTCAAGCTGTACAAGCTTCTTACAAAGCATACGGCTTTCTAGACAGATGAATCTTATAAGAATCGTATAATGAAGTACCACATGAGTGGTAAATCCAAATCTGCCGAATCTATGATCTTCTACATCCTAGGTCTCCCTGTTCCGTCATCTGGCTTATGTTCTTCATGTAGCATTCAGACCGAATGACTCTATTAAATTACGTTGATACTTTCACATATTAGGGTAACGTAGGAGACCACTATTTTTCCCGGGGGTATTTATAATTACCACTACTTAGCTTTCAATTTGCCTCTGACCATCAAATTAAATGTGAATAACCTGTCCTACTCTCTTTGAAACAAAGAGCGTTTCCGGTTCTGTGCGTGCTTCAAACAATTTAGTCTTCTCCATATTACCATACCTCTAGAGTCAATAATTTTCTATGAGGAACTACTGAACTCAATCACTTGCTACCGTTACTCAATAGTTTTCCGTTGAGGTCTATCCTGTACAGGTACTCAAATTGGATCAGTGATCGATTTCTAGGTTTCGTCGTAAACCTAATGGTTACTTCCAATTACGTAAATAAAATAGTTCAAACCGCACTCAAAGGAAGGGCATTTCCCATTGATATAGGCACTTCTGTACCAGAAACAATGGTATCTCCAATTCTAGTCCCTCTGGGGTGTAAAATATATCTCTTATCGCCATCCCCATAGTGTATGAGACAAATGTATGCATTTCGATTAGGGTCGTATTCTATGGTTACGATTCTACCAGATATGTCTTTTTCATTCCGTCTAAAATCTATTTTACGGTATAGACGCTTATGACCTCCCCCTCTATGCCTTGTGGTAATGATTCCTCTGGCATTACGTCCTTTACAGCAACGATGCCACCCATAGATCAAATTATTTCTTGGATTGAATTTCAGTTGGCTGTCTACGGCTCCATTGTGTGTG